TTTAAATTTGTTTTTAATTCAGTGATCTCTAACTATTTCAAAAAAGTTTTTTTAGTAAGAAAATTTATAAATATTTCAGAAATATTTAATGTTTTAAGAAGATTTTTGTTTAATTTAATAAAGTAATATTTTTTTTTGAATAGGGTTCACATAAAAAAGAATTAGTTTTTATATTTATATAAAAAAATACGGGAATTGGATTCGAACCAATTACTTTAGATCATGAGCCTAATGAGTTAACCTTTTTTTACTCCATCCCGTGAAAAAGTTTATAACTAACAGATGTACTTCTAGTGGGATTTGAACCCACGTTTTTGTCACGAAAAAACAACGTCTTACCATTAAACGATAGAAGCGTAACATTTAATTAAAATCAAAGACTCCGCGAATAAATTTATGACGAATTCCTGGCAGGTCTTTGGCTCTACCACCTTCTACTAAAACGATAGAATGCTGTTGTAAAGAATGACCTTCTCCAGGAATATAACCTATTATAATTTTATTATTTGATAATTTTACTTTAGCAACTTTACGATCAGCAGAATTTGGTTTTTTTGGATTCATTGAATAAACTTTTAAGCAGACTGCTTTTCGTTGAGGTACATTAAATAAATTTTTTAATTTTTTAATTTTTTTTTTTCGTAATAATTGTTTTATTGTTGACATTAATTTTTTAATTTTTTTTGTTTTAAACATATATAAAAAAAAATAATTTCTAAGATAAAAACAGAAATTAAACTAAAGAATAAAATAAAATTAATTTCTGATAAAATTAAAATATAGAAAAATAAAAGAACCATAAAAAAACTTTTTTTTTTTGTCCTGAAATTAAAAAAAATAACTTGCCATGTTAAAAAACTTTTTAAAATTAAATATATTAAAATAATAAATATTAAAATTGCATAAATTAAGTACAAACTATAAATTTGAGATTTAACAAAATCAATAATTTGAAGTTGAATTTCGAACAAACTAAAAGAATTAAAAACTTCAAAACTTCAAAACAAACTAAAATTAAAAATAATTTTATATATAAAATAAAAAAAAATATTTAAAAAAGGAATTAAAATAAATAATTTAAAAATAAATAATTTAAAAATAAATAATTGCTCATTGTATCAACTGTTAGAAAAAAAAAGTTTTAAAAACAATAATAAAGTAATTGTTGAAAGTAATAAAGTAATTGTTGAGCTTAAAAAAAAACTAATATTAATTAAATCCAAAGTATTTAAAATTAACAATTTCTTTTTCAAAATTTTACTAATTGGATAATAAAAAAATATAAATATTGAAGAAAATTTTTGAAAAAAAATTAATAATGTAAACACAAATGAAAAAATAAAGTATTTAATTAATAATTTTAATTCTAATAAATAATTAAACATGTACCAAACCTAAAAATATGAGTGTACTAAGACTCGAACCTAGAATCATTAAATTAAAAGTTTAAAGCTTTATCCAATTAAGCTATACACTCAAGTTTTTATATCGCATTTGGAAAGACTCGAACTTTCAACTTTAAATTCGTAGTTTAAAGCTTTATCCAATTAAGCTACAAATGCATTTTTTAACTTCTTGAATTGGACTTGAACCAATAATCTTAAGGTTAACAACCATACGCTTTAACCATAATTAAGCTATCAAGAATTGCTTTCTATTCTTTACATAAAGGTTTTTTTTAAATGTATATAAATTTTGTACTTTAAAAACGTTTTTAAAGTACAAAATTTATATACATTTAAAAAAAACCTTTATGTAAAGAATAGAGAAGGTGGCTGAGAGGTTGAAAGCGTCAATTTGCTAAATTGTTATACTTTTAAATTTGTTTTACAAGTATCATAGGTTCGAATCCTATTCTTCTTAATCTTATTATATTAATAAAATCTTAAGCAGGTGTCTTGAAAGACTCGAACTTCCATTCTTAATTTAGAAGATTAATGTTTTATCCAGATTAAACTAAAAACACGTTGCCTTACATAGTATACTTCTTAAGCAATAATGGACTCGAACCATTAACTTTCTCAGTGTAAATGAAATATTCTACCAATTGAATTAATTGCTTTCTATTCTTTACATAAAGGTTTTTTTTAAATGTATATAAATTTTGTACTTTAAAAACGTTTTTAAAGTACAAAATTTATATACATTTAAAAAAAACCTTTATGTAAAGAATAGAGAAGGTGGGGGGTATAGTTTTAAAAGATTAAGGTAAAACGTGTGATTTGCATTTACAAATTATTGGTTCGAGTCCAATTACTTCCATTAAAAACCAGGAGAATAGCTTAATTTGGTAAAGCTTTAGTTTTCAAAACTAACGTTGAAGGTTCGAGTCCTTCTTCTCTTGATTAATTACTAAAAATAATTAATACTTTTAAGCATAAAATTATAAAAATGATTACCCTATTCAGTCCGTTAGAACAATTTGAAATTATAAATATTATACCTATATATTTTTATTCATTTAATTTGAGTTTTACAAATGCGTCTTTATTAATGCTCTTCGTTATTTTTTTTTCATTCTTTTGGTTGAGTCTAAGTTTTTTTAAAGCAAATTTAATTCCTAATTACTGGCAGTTGCTTCATGAAGAATTTTACTCATTAACAACAAGTATAGTTTATGAAAATTTAAATCTTAAAGGAGAAATTTATTTTCCTTTCATATTTTCTTTACATTTGTTTCTTTTATTTAGTAATTTATTAGGTATGATTCCTTATAGTTTTACTATAACAAGTCATATTGCATTTACATTTGGCTTATCTTTATCAATTTTTATAGGAATAAATATTATAGGGTTAAAAACTCATGGTATAAATTTTTTTTCTCTATTTTTACCTCGTAATGTACCATTAATAATAGTACCTCTTTTAATTACTATTGAATTTTTATCTTATATAGTTAAAGTTTTTACTTTAGCAATCCGATTATTTGCTAATATGACTTCAGGACATACTTTATTGAAAATTATAGCTGGTTTTGCTTGAACAATGTTACTATCAGGAGGAATACTATCTTTTTTACATTTAATACCATTGGGTTTACTATTTGTTTTAATTGGTTTAGAATTAGCGATAGCTATTCTTCAAGCATATGTTTTTACTCTTTTAATTTGTATTTACTTGAATGATGTCTTAGAATTACACTAAAAATTAAAATTATTAAAAATGCCTCAATTAGATTTTCTAATTATATTGCCTCAAATTTTTTGATTAATATTAAGTTTTACTTTATTTTACTTTGTGTTAACATATTATTTTCTTCCTACTTTTTTAAAAACAATAAATTCAAGAAAGCAATTTATTAAATTTAATAAAAAAATTGAACTGCAATTAGCTAACGAAGTTTTTAATAAACGTCAATTTGTTTTAAAAGAATTAAATTTTAACTTAAATAGAATAAGATCAATTTTATTTTCTAACTTAATGCACACTAAGTTTGATTTTATCCAATCACCTTTTAAATCAAAATATTCAAAATTAAATTCAAAAATTTTAGTAGCAGTAAATAAATCTATTTTTTATTGTAATTTAAATTCAATTAGTTTACTACAATTTTATCCTTTAGTATTAAATAAAACACGAAAATAAAATTTTTTAGTTAAAAATGTATTTAACAATAATTTTTTTACCTCTACTTAGTTCTTTAAGTGTTGGTTTCTGTGGTCGTTGATTAGGTTTTTATGGTAGTTGTTTTATTTCAATGACTTGTTTAATACTATCATTTGTTTTATCTGTGCTAATTTTTTTTGAAATTAGTTTGAATAACTGTGATGTATTTATTGAATTGTTTTATTGATTAATATCAGATAATATTTTAATTAAATGAAATTTTTTATTTGATAATCTTACTACTACTATGTTAATTATAGTAACTTTTATTTCTTCTTTAGTTCATTTTTATTCAATAGAATATATGAAATACGATCCTCATTTTCCTCGTTTTATCTCATTTTTAAGTATTTTTACATTTTTTATGTTAATTTTAGTAACATCTGGTAATCTTTTACAATTATTTGTTGGTTGGGAAGGAGTAGGTTTAGCTTCTTATTTATTGATAAGTTTTTGATTTACTCGATTATCTGCTAACAAAGCAGCTTTAAAAGCATTGATCGTTAACAGAATAGGTGATTTAGGTATTTTAATGGCCATAATTTTAATGGCCATAATTTTTGAAGGTACTTTAGATTTCCATATAATTTTTTCTTTGGTTCCTTTAGTAAATGACTATTTTTTAAAATATTTTTCTTTTTCTTTGAACTATATATCGTTAATAAGTTTTTTTTTAGTAGTAGGTGCAATTGGAAAATCAGCTCAGTTAGGTTTACACACATGACTTCCTGATGCTATGGAAGGACCAACTCCAGTTTCTGCATTAATCCATGCTGCTACTATGGTTACTGCAGGTGTTTTTTTAATAATACGATTTTCACCATTACTTGAGTTTTCCATAATTATATTAAACTTCTTGATTTTTATAGGTTCTGTTACTGCTTTTTTTGCAGCTTTTACAGGAACATTTCAACATGATTTGAAAAAAGTAATTGCGTATTCGACTTGTAGTCAATTAGGTTATATGATATTTTGCTGTGGTTTATCATGTTACAATATAAGTTTATTTCATTTATTTAACCACGCTTTTTTTAAAGCATTACTCTTTTTAAGTGCAGGGTCTGTTATTCATGGAATAAACAATGAGCAAGATATGCGAAAAATGGGTTCCTTAATTTCTTTTTTACCTACTACTTACTCATTAATGTTACTAGGTTCACTTGCTTTAACAGGTTTTCCATTCCTTGCAGGTTTTTATTCAAAGGATATTATTTTAGAAGCTGCAAATGTGCATAGAAATTTGAATATTCATTCATTTTTTGGAACATTGGCATGTTGGTTAGGTACTCTATCAACATTGTTTACTTCTTTTTATTCGTTTCGTTTACTTTATTTAACCTTTTTAAATAATAATAATTCTTCTAGGAAAATATTGCAGCAAGTTCATGAAAGTTCTTATATTTTAATTATTCCTTTAATTATTTTGGGGATTTGTAGTATTTTTATAGGTTATGTTTTTAAAGAATTCTTTTTAGGTATTGGGGTAGATTGTTGAAATAATACGATTTTTATATGACCTAATTATAATTATACATTTGAAGGTGAATTCTTAGAAACTAGTTTAAAATGAATTCCCTTTTTTTGTACTTTTTTAGGTTTTTTAATTGCAACTTGTTTAAATTTAATAAATGTTCGTTTTTTAAATTTTTTAAAGACTTTTCATTTTTTATTTTTTATTTTAAATAAAAAATGATATTTTGATTTTTTATATAACAAAATTTTGGTTTATCCTTTATTAAATTTTGGTTATTTAATTTCTTATAAAAATTTAGATAGGGGTTTTATTGAATTAATTGGACCTGTTGGAACTAGTTCTATAATTAAGAAATCATCTATTTTTTTAAATCGTTTACAAACTGGACAATTAGTTCATTATATATTTTACATATTTTCTGGACTTTTTTTAATAAGTACTTTTTTATTAACTAATTTGTTACAATTTTCTAATTATTTGGTATTAATTTTTTTCATTACATTATTTTATTTAAATTAAATAAAATAATTGTTGAGTTCATAGCTTAAAGGTTAGAGCGTACGCGTGTGTCATGCTTAGTAAAAAAATCTTTTGATTTTAAAAAAATACTAATAAATTTAATTTTAAGATAAGAAGAAAAACTTATCATAGGGGAATTTCAATTAATATTTTTAATTTCTGATAAAATTAAAATAAAAGCTAAATTGATTTAAAAAAATACTAAGAAAACAAATAGGAATCTATTGAAAACAAATTCTAAATTACACTAGTAAAATTATATTTAAATTTTTCATAATAATATATAATAAAGCGTGCTAAAAATTATTTTTATAAGTTTACAACAAAAATATTAAGTTAATTGTAAAATAGATTTCTGACTGTCATTTTAAAACCAAAAAATTGAAAGCATGAATTTTACTCTAGTTTTTATAAAAACTAGAGTAAAGTAGGATAATAAAATAAAGCATAAAATTGGTTTTTTGTAATGAAAAATATAAGCTTAATTTATTTTTTGAAAAGCCGTATGATAAGAAATTATCACGTATGGTTTTTAAGCAGCGTTATAAAATTTTATTTTATTTCGACTGTAACTTGATAAGCGTAAGGTTGATCGTTCAATTCGATCTGAACTCAAAAATATTAAATAAAATAACTTTTTGTTATGTATATCTTTAATTTAAATCCACTTTTATTTTTGTCAATTTTACCACTGATAGGGATTCTTATTCTTATTATTTTTATTTCTAGTGCCGAAAAACTGAAGATTTTTAGTTTTATTTTTAGTTCATTTATTTTTATTTATTCATTATTCATTTGAATTAATTTTTCTGAAAATACATCTACTTTTCAATTTTTAGAAACTTATAAATTAATTCCTTTTTTTAATATTAATTATACAATAGGGATTGATGGTATATCTCTTTTTTTCTTAATATTATCAACATTTTTAATTAATATTTGTATTTTAATTAGTTGAGAATCTCCAAAATTTTTTGTTAAAGAGTACTTTTTGTGTTTTCTTTTTTTAGAATTTTGCTTAATTCAAGTTTTTTGCGTATTAGATATTTTTTTATTTTATATATTTTTTGAAAGTGTTTTAATTCCCATGTTTTTGATAATAGGTATATGAGGTTCTCGTGAAAGAAAGATAAGGGCAGCTTTTCAATTTTTTTTATATACGTTAATTGGTTCATTATTTATGTTAGGTTCTATAATTTATATATACTCAATTAAAGGAACTTCTGATTTACTAACTCTTTGATTTACTAACTTTCCTTTACAACTACAATTAATATTATGGATTATGTTTTTCTTTGGTTTTGCAGTAAAAATTCCTATGGTACCATTTCATATTTGATTACCAGAAGCTCATGCAGAAGCTCCTACTGCAGGCTCTGTTATATTAGCAGGAGTTCTTCTAAAATTAGGAGGTTATGGTTTTTTAAGATTTACATTACCACTATTTCCTTCAGCTTGTATTTATTTTAGCCCATTGGTTTTTCTACTAAGTCTTATTGCTATTATCTATGGAGCCTTAACTACAATACGTCAAATTGATTTAAAGAAAATAGTTGCATATTCATCTATATCTCACATGGGTTTTGTAACACTAGGAATTTTTTCTTTAAATCTTAATGGTATTGAAGGAAGTATTATTTTAATGTTAAGTCATGGACTAATTTCAAGCGCAATGTTTTTTTGTATAGGGATTTTATATGATCGTTATGTGACACGCATTTTAAAATATTATAGTGGTTTAGTTCAAATTATGCCAATGTTTGTAATTTTTTTTATGTTTTTTTCTTTTTCGAATATTAGTTTTCCAGGAACGAGTAGTTTTATAGGAGAATTGCTTATTTTAGTAAGTATTTTCAAAGTTAATTTAAGCTTATTAATTGGTGCTTTAATTGGTGTAGTTTTGTCAGCTGGTTACGCGATTTGACTACTAAACAGAGTAAGTTTTGGAACTTTAAAGACATATTATTCAATTAATTTTCAAGATATTTCAAGACGTGAATTTTTTATTTTATTACTTTTAACTATTTCGGTTCTTTGACTTGGAATTTATCCTTATTGTTTTTTAAATGAAATTACCTTTTCTACTATGAATCTTTTTAAACATTTATCAGTGTAGTTATAAAAAAATTAATAATTAATGTTTTTTTGATTTTTTCGTTATTTTTATGTACTTTTTTTGTTAATAAGTTTACTACTTGATTTTGAATTTCATATTTTGAATTTTAATTTTATTACTTTACATTTTTTTTATGGTTTTATTTCTATTTTAAAAGATTATGTTCACCAATTCGAACTAAAGCTTTTTTTAATCTTTTTAGGACGTTTACTAATTTTAGTTTTATCTAGTATAATAATAGAAGTTATTTTTTAAAAATGACATTAAATATTTTTTATCTTAGTATTTATCCTTTGATCAGTGAATTTTTTTTATTAAATGTTATTTGCTTTAGTCTTGTTTTTTGTGCAATATTATCAACTTCTAATGTTTTTAAATTTCCATTATTAACAAATTGTATGCAATTTTTGTTTATCCAAAGTCTATTTTTTAGTTTTATTTTACTTATAAACTCTTCCCCAATTTTTATCATATTTTTTAATAAATTATTAATTTGTGATGCTTTTGCTTTTTATAGTAAAATAATAATTTTGTTATTTTCTATAATTTGATTTTGAATTTCACAACCATTTTTAAAAATTTTGAATTTTGAATTTTGAATTTTAATTTTACTAAGTATTTTAAGTATTTGCTTACTTATACAAGCACAGGATTTACTTTCAATTTATGTAAATATTGAATTTTTAAGTTTATCTTTTTATATATTAGCTAGTTCAAACAGAAATTCAGAATTTTCTACGGAAGCAGGACTAAAATATTTTATCTTGGGAGCTTTTTCTTCAGCTCTTTTACTCTTTGGATTTACTTTAATGTATAGTTTTACAGGATTAACAAATTTACAAGATTTATTAATTTTTTTTACAGGCTATTCATTAAATTTATCGTTTACTTTAAATCAAGGTATTTTTATAAGCATTTTTTTTATTTTGACGTCGTTTTTATTTAAATTAGGTTCAGCTCCTTTTCATTATTGATTACCCGATGTATACGAAGGTTCTCCAACTTCAGTTACTGCTTTTTTTGCAATTTTACCAAAATTAGCTGTTTTAAGTTTATTTTTACGTTTTATTTTTGTAACTTTAGGTGATTGTATATACAATGAAGTTTATTTATTCTTACTTATTGCAGCTATACTTTCAAGTTTAGTAGGAACAGTTGGGGCACTTTTACAAACTAAATGAAAACGTTTTATTGCATTTAGTTCTATAAGCCATGTAGGATTTTTTTTATTAAATTTTTGTTCTTTAAATTTTGATAATTTGAATAATCTTTTTGTATATATTATTATTTATTTATTTATGACTAGTAGTTTTTTTTCTTTTTTTTCTTTAATAAAATTTTTTAAATTCCCTAATTTTAAAAACCCTAGGTTTTTAAATTCTTTAAATTCTTTAAATTTAACTAATCCCACATTAGCTATTTTATTTTCTATTATCTTATTTTCATTTGCAGGCATTCCCCCATTAGCAGGATTTTTTGCAAAATTTTTTGTATTGTATTCTGCTATTGATACAGGTTTGTTTTTTTTAACTTTTTTTTTACTTTTTTTAAATTGTGTATCAACCTTTTATTATATTAATCTTATAAAAAAAAATTATTTTAATAAAATAGATTCAATATATTTACCGATATGTGTGAGTAACATTTCTGTAACTAATACAATTACATTAAGCGTTTTAATTTTTATACTTATTCTAGCTATTACGGATTTAAATTTTATTTTTTTATTTTCTAATTTAATGCTTAGTGCATTTTTAAACTAATTAACTTATGATTTATATTATTTTTAAAATTACTAGTATAATTTTACCTTTACTTGTCGCTGTCGCTTATGTAACTTTAGCAGAGCGAAAAGTAATGGCTTCTATTCAAAGACGTAAAGGACCCGATATTGTTGGTGTTTTTGGTTTGTTACAACCTTTAGCAGATGGTTTGAAATTATTTTTAAAAGAAACTATTTTACCATCTAGTGCAAATATTAGTATTTTTATTTTATCTCCTATTCTTACATTTTTATTTGGTTTACTTTCTTGATGTGTAATTCCATTTGGTGAAGGTTTAGTATTATCTGATTTAAATATTGGAGTGTTATATTTATTAGCTATATCTTCTTTAGGTGTTTATGGAATAATAATTGCTGGTTGATCCAGTAATTCTAAATATGCTTTTTTAGGTGCTTTAAGATCAACAGCTCAAATGATTTCTTATGAAGTTTCTATTGGGCTTATTATAATAAGTGTGCTTTTATGCTCAGGGTCTTTAAATTTTTCAGAAATTGTTTTAGCTCAACAAAATATCTGATATTTTATACCATTATTTCCTGCATGCTTAATGTTTTATATTTCTATATTAGCAGAAACTAATAGAGCTCCTTTTGATTTACCTGAAGCTGAAGCGGAATTAGTAGCAGGTTATAATGTTGAATACTCTGCTATGGGTTTTGCTTTATTTTTTTTAGGAGAATATGCTAATATGATTTTAATGAGTGGGTTAGCCACAATTCTTTTTTTTGGTGGTTGGTTACCTATTGCACCTATCGCTATTTTATTTTGAATTCCTTCTTCTATTTGATTTAGTTTAAAAATTACATTTTTATTGTTTGGTTTTATTTGAGTACGTTCTTCATTTCCACGTTATCGTTACGATCAATTAATGAGATTAGGTTGAAAAGTATTTTTACCACTTTCTTTAAGTTATATATTTTTAATAAGCAGTTTAATTTTAACATTTGACTGAATTTCTTAAAAAACTAATTTTTAATGAAACTAATTTTTAATGAATATTTTTATATTTTTATATTTTTTCTTATAGCGGCTATTTTATCTGTGGTAATTTTTTTTTTATCTTATTTCATAGTTTTCCAAAAACCTAATCAAGAAAAATTAAGTGCTTACGAATGCGGGTTTAACCCTTTTGAAGATGCTCGAATGACTTTTGATATTCGTTTTTATTTAGTTGCTATTTTATTTTTGATTTTTGATTTAGAAATAAGTTTTTTGTTTCCTTGAGTAATTTCATTAAAATCAGTAACTTTTTTTGGTTTTTGAACGATGATTTTTTTTTTAATCTTGTTAACTATTGGTTTTATTTATGAATGATTTAAAGGAGCCTTAGAATGAGAATAGGTCAAATACTTATATTAACAATAAAATAAATCAAATTTAAATTGTCTGAATCCAAATGTTTCAAATACAATTTTGATTGTTTTTAATACTGCAGTTAATTCTTGTGGGAAGGTAAACTTTGTTAATATCCAAAAAATAAGAAACATGCAAATTTATTTTCTATTTATTATTTTTACTCAAAATAATATTTTTTTAACTTTAACTAATTACAAAGGTGAAATATTTTTTTGGAATTCTATTGGGACATTAAAAGTAAAAGGTTTAAAAAAATTAACTAATTCTACTATTAAAAATTTCATTTTTAATAATTTAATTAATATCAAGTTAACTTCAAGTTTTCATGTAAAATTTAAAGGTTTTAATAAATCTAAAAAAATTTTTATTAAAACAATTTTAAATTTATTAGCTCAAAGAATCTTATCAATTTCTGATGATTCCATGAATGCCACTAATGGTTGTAAACTAAAAAAAAAACGTCGCTTATAAAACAGCAAAAAACGAGATAGTTCAAATTGGTTAGAACATTAGAATCATAATCTAATAGTTGTAGGTTCGAATCCTATTCTCGTTATGTACTTACATGTAAATACTCGAAGGCTAGAAAGCAAAATGGTTATGCGATAGATTGCAAATCTTTTTTAATTGGTTCGATTCCAATTCTAGCTTTTTAAAAATTATAAAAGAGGTTTCAAAAAATTAAAATTTTAAAACAACAATATTATGAATATTACTTTACAAAGTGCAAAAATGATAGGTGCTGGGTTAGCTACAATTGGACTTACTGGAGTAGGTGCTGGAGTAGGTATTGTTTTCGGTTCTTTAGTTATGGCCTATGCACGAAATCCTTCTTTAAAACAACAATTATTTGGATATACAATTTTAGGTTTTGCTTTAACTGAAGCTGTAGCATTATTTGCTTTAATGATGGCATTTTTAATTTTATTTACTTAATAAATAGAGTATAATGTAATAGGCAAACATATTTACTTTGGGTGTAAAAAATTGCAGGTTCGAATCCTGCTACTCTAAATACTTAATAAGGTGAATGGCTGAGAGGTTGAAAGCGTCAATTTTGAAAATTGAAATAAGTAATTATTCTTATCATAGGTTCGAATCCTATTTCACCTATCTATTTTTTAGTTTAGATAGCTCAGTGGTAGAGCATAAGGTTGAAAACCTTTGTGTCATAGGTTCGAATCCTATTCTGGACAAAAATAATCAAAAAAATGTTTTTAAATTATTTATTAAAACCTTTCTCCCCTCATTTAACTATTTATAATATTCAGTCTTCATCTTTCTTTTCTATATTTCAACGTATAACGGGTATTATATTCTTATTTTTTATTTATTATATTCTTATTTTTTATTTAGTTTTTTTAAATATTTATTTAATAAAATATATATTTTGTGGTAAATTATTAAATATTTTATTTTCTTTTTCTAAAAATTTTTTTTTTATACTAATTATATTTCATATTATTAATGGTTTAAAAATAATTTTATGAAATTTTAATTATTTAATAAAATTTTCTAATGTTTCTAAAATTCATAACTTTATTATTATTATATTACTATTAACAATGATTATTTAACAAAAAAATAGAAAAATTATGTTTTTACAAAAAATAGAAAAATTTTTATTTGATGATTCAAATTACATTAATTTGAATTTTTTTTATGTTCGAATTTATAGATGAAATCCTTATTTAAGTATTAAACCATGATTTAATATTTTCCCTTTAAAATTTAATAACAAAAATCAAATCATGGTTTTAGATATTCTTTTTTATATTAAAGATCACTATGACTCAACATTAACTTTCAGACGTTCTTGTCGAGAAGGTATATGCGGTAGTTGTGCAATGAATATAAATGGTTTAAACAATTTGGCATGTTTAAAAAAAATTCAACCAGACAAATTTCAATTTTTAACTATATACCCATTACCTCACATGCTTGTAATAAAAGATTTAGTTTGTGATTTATCAAATTTTTATAATCAATATAAATTAATAAAACCATGATTAATAAAAAAACCAAATACTTCACCTTTGTTTAAAGAAAATCTTCAATCAAAAATTGATAGATTTGAATTAGATGGTCTATATGAATGTATTTTATGTGCGTGTTGTTCCTCAAGTTGTCCTAGTTATTGATGAAATTATGATAAATATTTAGGTCCTGCTATATTACTTCAAGCGTATAGATGAATTTTAGATTCTAGAGATTGTGAAAAAAATAGTAGAATTGTTTTTTTAAATAATCAAGTTAGGGTTTCTAAATGTCACGCAATTACAAATTGTAGTAAGGTATGTCCAAAGAATTTAAATCCAGCTAAAATTATAAATTTTCTAAAATATTTTTCAAATATTTAATTAAAAATAGGCGGAGAGAGCTAGGTTGGTTTAGTTTTAGTTTGTGACTCTAAAGTTCATGGGTTCAAATCCCATTCTTCGCCCTTTTAAAAAATTAGTTCTTTTATGTATTTTGAAAACATTTTATTTAATTTATTTTTCTTTTTTATAATAATTTCAGCTTTATTAGTTATTTTTTCAGAAAACGCAGTTTATTCTGCTTTATTTTTAATTTTGACTTTTTGTAATGTCATATTTTTACTTCTTTTAATGGGAGCAGAATTTATTGCATTTTTATTACTTATTGTTTATGTTGGAGCAATAGCTGTTTTATTTTTATTTGTTGTAATGATGCTTAATATAAAAAAATCATCTGATAATTTTAATAAATTTTTAATTTATTATTTACCTTTATTTTTTGTTATCATATTGTTTTTAATTGATTATTTTTGAAATTTTTATGTTTTTTTTGATACTTTAAAAAATCTTCATCAATTTATAAATTTTTTTAATTGATTAGAAGAAATTAAACTTGTTTCAAATATTAAGTCTATAGGTGATATTTTATATACTGATTTTTGCCTTCTTTTTATTATTTCTGGTTGCATTTTATTAGTTGCTATGATAGGAGTTATTTTACTGACTGTACACCAAAAAACTATATTTTTAATAAAAAAACAAGATATTAATTTTCAATTAGTAAGAGATTCTAAAAAAATAATTAAATTTATGGATATTAGAAAATTTTAGTGAATCAGTTAAAAAGTCAAAAAACAGGTATGATGAAAATGGTAAACATATTAGGTTTAGATTCTAAGTTACTTTTATAAGTTAATGAGGGTTCGAATCCCTCTACCTGTAACTAAAAATCGATTTTTAGTTAAGGAAACCATTCCATTATTGAATAAGATGTATCTTATTCAATAATGGAATGGTTTCCTTAACTAAAAATCGATTTTTAGTTACAGGTAGAGGGATTCGAACCCTCATTAACTTATAAAAGTAACTTAGAATCTAAACTAGGAGAAGAATAGGATTCGAACCTATGAGTTTTATAAATAAATTTACAGTTTACCGCTTTCAACCTCTCAGCCACCTTCTCAAAAAACAATTCTGCTATTTCTTTAATAATACTATTTCTAATTTACCTAAAAATGGTATAATTACTATGAAGTAAATAAAGTAATAAAAACTTAATAACTGACCTATTAAAACATATGGATCTTCTACTGGCATTCCACCAATTCAACCTAATAATAAACAACAACTTATTAATGTTCAATAAAAAAATTTATAGATTGGTCTAAATCTAGAACTTCTAATTTCTGTACTATGTAACCAAGGTAAAGCTATCAAAATTAATATTGATAATAACATAGCGATAACTCCTCCTAATTTATGTGGTATACTTCGCAATATTGCGTAAAAAGGTAAAAAATATCATTCAGGAACAATATGTGTTGGAGTAACCATTGGATTAGCTTCTATATAATTATCTGAATGCCCTAGTAGATTTGGAAAAAAATAGAGAAAAATAGAGAAAAAAAATAAGAATATAATTAAACCAAATAAATCTTTAATAACAAAATATGGGAATAAATTAATTTTATCTGAAGATGATTCAATTCCTAATGGATTTCCTGAACCTTCTTGATGTAAAAGTGCTATATGAATTAATGACATTGCTACAATTAAAAATGGTAGCAAATAATGTAAACTAAAAAACCTATTTAATGTTGCATTATCTACTGAAAATCCACCTCAAAGTCAAAAAACTATATAATTACCAATTTTAGGAATAGCAGAAACTAAATTAGTTATTACAGTAGCTCCTCATAAACTCATTTGCCCTCAAGGCAACACATAACCTATAAATGCAGTTATTATCATTAAGAGTAAAATTAAAATACCAATAACTCATACTCATTGTTTTGGTCTTGTATAAGATCCAAAATATAAACCCCTAAAAATATGAAAGTAAACTACAATGAAAAACATAGAAGCTCCATTAGCATGCATGTAACGAATCAATCATCCAAAATTAACATCACGCATAATGTGCTCAACACTACTAAAAGCAAAACTTATATGGGGTGTATAATGCATTGCTAAAAAAATTCCAGTAATTAATTGAATTGCTAAACAGATTAATGATAAAAATCCAAAATTTCAAGCATAATGTAAATTAATAGGAGTAGGGTAAGCAATTGCGTGATCGTTGATCGTATTAAAAAGAGGATACTTTATAATTCTCATTTTAAAAAGAATATTAATTTTTATATACTTTAAAACTTTGTATTACTCGCTATTGGACTTGAACCAATAACTTTATAAGAATGAATTTTAAATCCATCGTGTTTACCAAATTTCACCAAGCGAGTATTAAATTCCTGACGTAAAAGGATTCGAACCTATAAATAATAACTTCAAAAGTTATTGCCTTACCATTTGGCTATACGTCAAAAATAAAAATTAGATAAGCGAATAAGGAGATTTGAACTCCTAACATTAGTGTGGAAAACTAAAGATTTACCATTTAATCTATATTCGCAGTTTTTTGCTTTATAACTAAATTTTTTTTATTAAAGCTAATCTATTAATTGTATTTATTAATTTAAACTTTTTAACTTTTAATGTAGAACCAAAAAATAAAGTTAATAAACCAATTGAATTTAATTTTTTATTTACTAATAATAAAATAAATTTAGTGTAATCTATTTCTAAACGAGTAAGGATTTGTAAATTAGTTATTAAATTGTTTTTGTGTTTATTATTTAAATACACTAAAAACTTATTCAAAAAAAAAGAAGAAAATGAAAAATAATAATTTTTAAGAGATCTAAATGTATTTTTTAAATTAATTATTTTTTTATTTAACTCTTTTTTTTGAATAAGTTTTTTTGTGATTGAATTTAAAGAATCAACTATAGACATTTCTATAAATTTAGATTTTTCTTCAAATCTGAAACTAATAGAAGATCCAAATTTTTCATAAATAATAAAACAAAACCCTCCAAAACTTAATAAAATTAAAAATTCTTCATTAAATAAAAAAATTTTATTTGAAATAATTGCGATAAAAAACACTAGAAAAGTAAAAAAAAAGTTCATGTTTTAAAAATTGTTTTATATACCTCCTCATCAGTAAATGGATACAAATAAAAAAAGCCAAACAACATCTACAAAATGTCAGTATCATGCAGATGATTCAAAACCGAAATGATGTTGTTGAGTTAATTGAAAGTTTAAAAAACGCAACAAACAAACCGCTAAAGAAATAGTACCAACAATAACATGAAAGCCATGAAAGCCAGTTGCTAAATAAAATGTACTACCATATATACCATCTGATAATCTGAAATCTGCCATTTTATATTCATAAGCTTGTAACGAGGTAAAAAAAATTGCTAAAATTATAGTTAAACTTAAACTTAAAATAGTTTGTGAACGTAAATTTGAGATTATAGCATGATGACATCAAGTTACAGTACAACCTGATAATAAAAGAATTAATGTATTTAAAAGAGGGATTTGTCAAGGATTTAAAACGTAAATTCCTTTAGGTGGTCATATAGCTCCAATTTCAATAGATGGAGAAATACTATTATGAAAAAAAGCTCAAAAAAAAGCAACAAAAAAAAATACTTCAGAAATTATAAATAAAAATATCCCATATCTTAAACCTTGCTGTACTAAACCAGTATGGTGACCCTCATAACTTGATTCCCTTGAAACGTCGCGTCACCATACAAACATAATTAAAAACAAGAATAAAAAACTAAGACTAAGAAATAATTTACCATTGCAAATTAAATGAAAATACAAAATTGAACTAATTGTACAGGAGAATGCTGCCATTGAAGCTAAAAACGGTCAAGGACTTGGATCTACTAAATGAAAAGGATGTTTTTGATAATATTTTTTTACTATTAAGCTCATAAATTTAATTACAGATTTTTTTACTTTTTGATTCGTTTAATTAATCTTTTTATTTGACGAAAAGATATTAAGTTAAAATTGTTTATTATTAACAAAAAAATAAAAATAAAAATTAAAAATTTAAATAAAATAGAAAACCTCATAATTAAGTTTCGTATTTACTTGCTAATCAATTAACATAATTTGGGAGATTAATTGCTTCTATAACAATTGGCATAAAACCATGATTAATTCCACATATTTCACTACATTGTCCATAGTATAAACCTTCGCGTTTTATAAATAAAGAAGCTTGATTTAAACGACCAGGAATAGCATCACATTTTATACCTAAAGAAGGTATTGCTCAACTGTGTAATACATCTGCTGCTGATACAATAATACGTACATGTGTTTGTATCGGAATAACCATACGATTATCAACTTCTAATAAACGTAATTGCCCTTTTTCTAAATCTTCTTCTGGTATCATATAACTATCAAAATTTATAGATTCATAATTCTCATCAATATAATCTGAATATTCGTAACTTCAATATCATTGATGTCCTAATGCCTTTATAGTAATCGTTGGGGAAACAATTTCATCCATAGCATAAAGTAATGAAAAAGAAGGTATTGCTATAATTAATAAAATTAAAGCCGGGGTTGTAGTTCATATTATTTCAATTAAAATACCATGGTTAAGATTAGAAGAAATTTTATTTTGTGAACTTTCAAAAAGTCAAACCGTTCTTATTAACATTCAAGTAACAAAGATTGAAACTAAACAAACAAAGAACATTAAATCGTGATGCAAATTTATAATTCCTTCCATAATAGGAGTAGCAGGGTCTTGAAAACCTAATTGCCAAGATTCTGCATTATCACAAAAACTAAAATTTATTAAATTAATAAATAAGAATAAATAATTTAAAACTTTCATAATTTTTTAAGTTTGTTTTTCTGGTAAAGTTTCTATAATTAATGGAGTTTCTTCAAAAGTATGATATGCTGGTGGGGATGAGATTACTCATTCTAAACTAGATACTCCTTTTAAAGGTTTTAAATCTGAATTTCAGGGCTCGTTACCACAAACATTCTTTGATGAAATAGCTTCAAAAACTAAATAAAAGAAAAAAAGTGTGCTTAATAAAGCAACATATGATCCATAAGTTGCTATAATATTTCAATTAAAGTAAGCATCTGGATAATCAGGAATTCGTCTGGGCATACCAGCTAAACCTAAAAAGTGCATAGGCATAAATGTTAAATTAACTCCTATAAAAGTTGATCAAAAATGAATTTTTCCAAGAACTTCTGAATACTGAACTCCTGTTATTTTACCAAATCAATAGTAAAAACCACCAAATATAGCAAAGACTGCTCCCATTGATAAAACATAATGAAAATGAGCAACAACATAATAAGTATCATGCAAACTAATGTCTATTCCAGAATTTGCTAAAATAATTCCAGTTAAACCTCCTATAGTAAATAAAAAAATAAAACCTAATGCAAACAACATTGGAGTTTTGAAAATCAAAGAACCTTCTCACATTGTTGCAATTCAACTAAATATTTTTATACCAGTAGGTACAGCAATAATCATAGTTGCAGCTGTAAAATATGCACGAGTATCTACATCTAGACCTACAGTATACATGTGATGTGCTCAAACAATAAAACCTAAAATTCCTATAGAAACCATTGCATAAACCATACCAATATAACCAAAAACTGGTTTATTAGAAAATGTTGAAACAATATGACTCACTATGCCAAAACCAGGCAAAATAAGAATGTAGACTTCTGGGTGACCAAAAAATCAAAATAAATGTTGATATAAAATAGGATCACCTCCTCCTGCAGGATCAAAGAAAGAAGTATTGAAATTACGATCTGTTAATAACATAGTTATTGCACCAGCTAAAACAGGCACTGCTAATAATAATAAAAAAGCTGTTACAAAAATAGATCAAACAAAAAGAGGTATTCTATAAAAAGTTTGCCCAGGGTTACGCATATTTATAATCGTGGATATAAAATTAATTGCACCTAAAATAGAAGAAGCTCCTGAAAGATGTAAACTAAATATTGCTAAATCTACAGAAGCTCCTGAATGACTTTGAATTGAACTCAAAGGAGGATAAACTGTTCAACCTGTACCTGTACCAACCTCTACTAAAGCTGAAAGAAGTAATAAACATAAAGAAGGAGGTAAAAGTCAAAATGATATGTTGTTTAATCTAGGAAAAGCCATATCAGGACTTCCTATCATTATAGGGACAAATCAATTACCAAAACCCCCAATCATAACAGGCATAACCATAAAAAAAATCATTAAAAATGCATGAGCTGTAATTAAAACATTATAAACTTGGTGATTTCCAAGTAATAAACTATTCCCAGGTTGTGCTAATTCCATACGAATTAACATTGACATACAACCTCCTAAAACTCCAGCGAAAGCTCCAAAAATTAAATATAAAGTTCCTATATCTTTGTGATTAGTAGAAAAAATTCATCTTGAAATAGCTTGGAAATTAATAAACATAATTTTTTAATTTTTTAATTGCTATAATAATAAATTATTTTATCATACCGAGAGAGACGGGACTTGAACCCGCAATTTTTAACGCGACAGATTAACACTCAAACCAATTGAGTTTCTCTCCCTCATTTGTATCTAGTATATTAAAGAAAATTTTATTATTTTTTTATTATTTAAGTAAGTTTTTAATTTTAAAGCATCAATTAAATCAAAACCTTTTAATTCAAATAAGATAAAACCAGTTTTATAGTAACTAAAACTGCAAATAATTTCTCCTTTCCCTTTCCCCATTCTAGATTCTAAAGGAAGTTTAGTTTTATTATAAAATTGATTAGAGTAAAATAAAATTTTACCTTTACTATTAGTTATTTTTTTTAAAGTTTTAATAATTAATAATTTTAAAAACTCTTCTTGCTTATCTATAATACAAATACATTTTATTATTTTAAATCCTAGTGAACCATACTTTAAAGTATGCTTTGTTCAAGTTAATTTGTTTTTAAACTTGAAATGATGTTTTTTTCTTGAAATTTGCATTTTTTTTTTGATAATAGTTTTTAAATAAATTTGTAAAAAAGTCAAATTTTTAAATTACTTAAACCTAATTTTGTGTAAAATGTATAATTTAAAAAATTTATATTTGAATTTATATTTGTTGAATTAATTTTACCTACTTTAAAATTTATAGTTTTACTCATTGAATTTTTTGTGGATTCGAAACGCCCTTTTAGTTGAATTTTAAAACCGCATAAAATTTTGGTTTTTAATCCATTTTTTGTCATAGAAACTATTGAATAATTTAAATGATTTTTTAAAAATAAAACTAAAATATTAAATATTTTTTTTGGAGTATTATTTTTTTTTATACTGAGGTAAAAAATGTATTTCTCTAAAAAAATAGTTGATAAGTATTTATTTTTTTCTAAATAAATATTTATTTTTAATAAAAAAAACGAAAAATTTTTTTTTCAGAATAACAAAATAAATTCGCGAAATAAATTTAATTGTTTATTATTTAATTTTAATATTGATATATAGATAAATACAAAATTTTTTAAAATAATAAAATTTTTTAAAATAATATTTGGAATTTCATTTTTAATTAAAAAGGTTTTATAAACTAAAGGTACTAGTAAAAAATTCAAAAGAAGGGTTTGTTTAAAAAAAGAAGGAGGATTTCCGTAATGCTGAAATTGATTTGTTCATAAGTTTGTAAGACCTAAGTATTTTCCAGCTGAATTGATTTTTTTTGACATTGATTTTTTTTGTTTTTTTGATTAAGTCAATTGATTTTTTTTTGACAAATTCGTATTCATATTTTTTTTATTACTAAAAATAAAAGCTGAACCGATCTATCTTTTTATCGAAAAGAATGTTCAAAAGAATTTAAAAGTTATTTTTATACTGTTGATTTTTTCAGTATTTAAATTAAACTAACTTAGCTACTTGACTATTAAACAATTATTTAATTATTTAAATCAATTTACCATTGGTTAATATATTTTGGTCCTCTCGTACTAAAAATAATTCTTTAAATTTTTTTCACTTACAATAGATAGGGACCGAACTGTCTCACGACGTTCTGAACCCAACTCACGTACCTTTTTAACTAGCGAACAACTAGACCCTTGAAATTTTCTTCAATTTCAGGATAAGATGAGTCGACATCGAGGTATCAAACCATGATTTAAATAAGAACTTTAAATCATGATGAATCTGTTATCCCTAGAGTTCCTTTTAGCTGTTGAACGAATTTAATTCCACGCTTAAATTCGGGTCACTATAACTGACTTTCGTCCTAATTTAATTTATCAATTTTATTATCAAGCAAAATTATATTATTGTACAAATATTTTTACCTTTGTACACCTCCGTTATCTTTTAGGAGGTACTCATCCCAAGTAAACTTTCTTTTTTGCACTTTTTCTAATCTAGATTAGTAAAAAAAGATTAAAAAAATGGTATTTCATAAAAAAGTTATTATTAACTCCCATTTATGCTTTTTAAATAAAATTTTATTACAATACAAAATAAAAGTAAAGGATCTAGGGTCTTTCCGTCTTATTGTAAGTAATCCACATTTTCATGGATATTGTAATTTCACTGAATTTATACTAGAGACAGTAAAGCAAGCGTTAAGCCATTCATGCAGGACGGAATTTACCCGCCAAGGAATTTCGCTACCTAAGGATTCTTATAGTTAGAACCGCCGTTTACTTAAACTTATTATTTAGTTTTATTTACTAAATATTTCATTTTTAAGCACTGGGCAGGCTTCAGACTCTATACTTCTTTTTAGAATTTGCAGGGTCCTGTGGTTTTGGTAACCAGTCGTTGCTTTCTGTTATGTGACACCTAATTTATTAGGTATTTCTTATAGCGAACATACGAAATTAATTTGCCAAGTTCCTTTAGTATAATTTTTTCAAGCATAAAATATAAACCTGTGTCGGATTTAGTACGGTTTTTTGTATTATTTTTTTTCTCGGAAAAACATTTTATTTATTTTATCTAATTCAATTTTTTAAGATAAATTTTACAAAAATTTTTCTTTTTTAATATTTTTAAAAATAATTAGTAAAAATAATTTTATAAATTTTTTCTATCAAATAAATTTCTCAATTTTTTCTTAAGAACCGACTCACTCAATGAATTTAAAATTACATTGAAAACCTGTTATTATATGATTATGATTTGAACATAATTTTTCGTTACTCATGTCAGCATTTTCAATTTTGTTTAAAAAAAGTTAAAATTACTTTTACACTTATATAACTAACAAAACGTTTCACTACCATATATAATTAAAATATATTCGCTGTATCGGTTTATAATTTAAAATCTTTAATTTTTGATTAATTAAAAAGAAATAGTGAGCTAAAACGCTTTCTCAAATAAAAAACTGCTTCTAAGCTTATTTAAAATATTTAAATTTTAAAAAATCTTTTCTTTAATTATATATTTAATACCTTAACAAACGATTTGGATTGTTTTCCTTTAGTCTAAGAACCTTCTCGCTCTAAGACTCACTATTAAATTTTTATTATTGATTTTAAAGTTAAAAATTTAATTAAATAAAAAAGTTTTTACTTTACTTCAATAAAAAATAAATTAATGCTGTACTAAAATACATTTCGTGAAAAACCGGCTATAACCAAGTTTGATTAGCCTTTCACTCCTAATTACAAATTATCTTTATATTTTGCCACACATAGAAGTTCAGCCCTTATTTAATTGTTACATTAAAATCAGCTTATTTATAATTAGATCACTTGGTTTCAGGTCTAATAACCATAACTTTAAAACACGCTTTTGCTAAATCTTTGCTATGAATATTAACTTACTGACTCGTTCTGCAAAAAGCATCTCGTTGTATATTATACTTCAAGTAATTATTTAGACATTCAATTTCTCAATTTTTTCTCAATTTTTTCTCAATTTTATTTTACAATACTCTTTTACTATCGATTAAACTATATTTTTAAGTTTAGAAGGTGGTGCTCCTTTTTTCTTGTGAAAAACACTTTACTATATTTCTATAAAAAATTTAATAATAAGTTACACAGGACTAATACCTTTTAGAGTAAAAAATTATAAAATATTATTAAGTTTTTTGTTAATAATTAAATTTAGAATAATTACTTATTTATTTTCGCTCGCCGCTACTTATAAGTTTTCGGTTGATTTTTTCGATGCTACTAAGATGATTCACTTCACAACGCTTAAATAAAAAATTTTATTTTTTAACTAAGAATTTTATAGGTCACAAGTCTAAACCTCACTATAACTTTCGAATCGAATCGTCTTTAATTGATATATAGTTTATCAAAAGTTCCTTTAAATGCCTTTATAAAATTATTTCAATGCCTTAACCAAAAAACTTAACCTTTCATTAAATTCATAAACTCCATAGTAATACTATGCCTAACACGATAATAAATAACTAATATAGCTAATCCAATAGATGATTCAGCTGCTGCTACTGTCAAAATTAATAATGAAAAAATTTGACCAATAATGTCATCAAAATAAAAAGAACAATAAATTAAATTAAAGCTAATTGAAAGAAAAAGCATCTCTAATGACATTAACATAATTAGTATATTTTTTTGATTTAGAAACATACCTATTAAACTAATTAAAAAAAGTGTTAAAAAAACACTAAAACTATTTATAATCATTTTTTGTAATAAAATTAATTTTATATTTTTGAAATAGTAGAGATTTAAAAATTTGTTTTTTATTCCAGCCACAGGTTCCCCTACGGCTACCTTGTTACGACTTCACTCCAGTCTTCGATTTATTTTAAAATTAATTTTTTAAATAAATTTTTTAAATAAATTTGATTCCCATAGCGTGACGGGCGGTGTGTACAAAATTCAAGAACAAATTCACCGTTTCATTCTAATAAACGATTACTAGCAATTTCAACTTTATGTTTTCGAGTTGCAGAAAACAATTCGTTTTGTTTTTAATTATTTTTTTATAAAAATTACTTTATAACAATTTATTTGATAAAAACATTGTAGCACATGAAAGTAGCCCAAATCATAAGGGTCATGAGGACTTGTCGTTGTTTTTTATTTTATTAAGATGTCCTTAATAAATATGTATTAATAAATTAATATAAACATAAAAAAGTTTCGTCCGTTTATTGGAATAAACCAAACACTTCAAAGCACGGACTGACGACAGCCATGCAACACCTGTAAATTATACAAAAATTGGTAAGGTTTCGCGCGTATTGTCGATTTAAACCACATGCTCCACTGCTTGTTTGAATTCCCGTCAATTCCTTTGAGTTTTAATCTTGCGATCGTAGTTCCCAGGCGAAATGTTTTTACGTTAATTTAACTGTTATTATTTTTTGTAATACAGTAACATTCATAGTTCAGGGTATAGACTACAGGGGTATCTAATCCCTTTTGCTACCTATACTTTAATTAAAAAGTGTCAGTTTTAAATTAGGTTTTTGTATTTACAATAGAGATTCTTTTAAATATCAACACATTTTACTGTTACACTTAAAATTCTAAAACCTTTTATTTAAACTCAAGTAAATTCAATTAATGGTTATTTAATAAATAAACTTTTAAATAATCAAAATATATACATTAATTTACGACCTAATAATTCTTTACGCCCAATAAATTTGAATAACACTTACCCTTCTCGTTTTACCGCGGCTGCTGGCACGAAATTAGCCAGGATTAAAAATATTAAAAAGCATTATTTTTACAATATTTAATGTTTTACAATAAAAAATCTTCATCACATAATTGGTTTAACTGGATCAAGTTTTACTCTCATTGTCCAATATTCTTCACTGCTGCCTAAATTTAGTCTGGACCGTTTTTCAATTCCAATGTGGCCGATCATCCTCAAAGATCAGCTAAAGATCATAAGCTAAATTAGTTATTAAACTAACTTAATACTTAATCTTATATAAACTATTTTATAAAAAATTATTTTTATACTTTACTCACCCGTACGCTAATATCAAATTAACTTGCATGTGTAAAATTAACCAATAGCATTCATTCTGAGCCAGGATCAAACTCTTTATATT